TATATAATAAGAAAAAAGAAAAAGTAGCCTTTTTCTTTTATGTTAAAAAAAATGAATAATGAATGTGAACTGGCAAGAACCCGGCGAATTACTAGAATATTCTAGTAATTCGCCGGGTTCTTGCCAGTTCACAAAAAGTTTTTTATATGATATGCGATATACACTTTTATTTGAAAGGACCCTTTAATATTATTTTATTAATTGAATTCAATTAAATGTAAATGAACCATAACTATGTAGTCCTATTCCTAATAGATTGACCCCAAAATAGCATATCCAAATTATAAGAAATCCAATAGACGCCACAATTGCTGAATTTGTACCCTTCCACTTTATATTTGTTCGAATATGTAAATAAATCGCGAATACGATCCAAGTAATAAAAGCCCAAGTTTCTTTTGGGTCCCAACTCCAATAGGATCCCCATGCTTCGTTAGCCCACACTGCTCCCGAAAGAATTCCTGTGGTTAAAAAGATAAACCCTAGACTAATAACTCGATAACTCCAATAATCCAACTGTTGAATTAATTGCGATCTGTAATAATTTCTTGGAGAAAAAAAAGAAGTATTTTGAAAAAAATTACTCCGTTCGTTCATATATTTGATCTCACCAAAGAAAAACGACTCATTTAAAAAATGAGTACTCGTAAAAAAAAACTTTCTCCTTTTTTTTACTGTAATGACTAGAAGAGATACTGATAATAATGATCCACATAAAAGGGATGCATAGCCTAATATCATCATACTTACGTGCATTATTAGCCACTCGGATTGAAGAGCGGGTACTAATATTTGGGATTCACGTATTTCAGTTAAAAGACCTGAAGTAGCAAAGCCCTGTGTAAAAATAGCACTTGGGCCGATTATTGTGCTTAGCAGGTTTTTTTTTTTTTTAAATGCGGAACTATATGAATAAGGGAAAAACTCCATGAAAGAAAGATTAACGATTCATATAAATCACTTATTGGAAAATGTCCCGAATAAATCCAACGAGTAATTAAGAATCCTGTTATACAGAAAAAGGTTATTATCATGCCTTTTTCGGACGAATCATATAGTTTTACAAGTTCATCGACTAAAAAGGTTATCAAATGAATTGTAATTATTATTGAAACGATCGAAAAAGAAATATGAGTTAATATATGCTCTAAGGTTGAAAATATCATAAAAATAAATAAAAAAGGAATTTATAAATTTGAAAATCAAAACAAAATAGGGAACTGAATTCATTTTCATTATAGGATCCGTTTACTTTTTTTAGTAAATCACGTGCCGCCACTCGGACTCGAACCGAGATGCTCTAGCACTGCTTCCTAAGAGCAGCGTGTCTACCAATTTCACCATAGCGGCTTGTCTTGAATTCATAATAGCCTGTGGCTAATCAATCGTCAATTCAATTGGGTGTAATATTTTTTTAGGAAAGATAAAAATTGATGAATAAAAATCCGTTCAACTAGGTATTTGAACGTTCATTGTTTGAGTTTTATCTAGGGTTTTCATTTTTTTCATTTTATTGTGTTGAACTCTTGTAAAACTAGATAGTCCTACTATGAATTAAGGTATAGAACCCCCCCCCAAAAAAAAAAAAGAATACTTGCTTTTTTTTTTCAATTCGGAATAGAAGAATTCTTATTCTACATATTTAAATTTTAAGAACGGAACGCATTCGATTTCCTATTGAGTAACTCAATAGGAAATCGAATTGGAGAGTTGGATTTTCGACCTGAAATGACTCAAAAATAAAGTCAGGCCGATGTAGATTATTCCGACCTGTTATGTTTTATTACTTATTTTATTTGTTTGTCGCTCAAAAAACTTTTAGAATTACCGGTAGAAAGAGATTTCCCTAAGGAAAACGCCCTTAACGCTGTGCAATAACCCTTCTTTTTCCAAAAGTTTTTACGAATACGCTTTTTTGATGCAGAAGTACGTTTTTTTGGAACTGCCATTTAAATAAAAATTAAGAAATTATTCGTTGGTATATCTGGATGTGAAAGACATCTATTGGTGAAAAAAATCTAAACTAAAAACTAAAGGAGTAGATAAGATGGGGGAAAATATGGGAAAATCTCATAAAATATTACTAATTTATAAAAATATAAAAAAAGGGGGTCTGGGCTCCAATATCTGCCATAAAAGGGCCAAGCCATAATAAATGGGAGGCGATACGACTCAATTCCAACATAATAGCTCTGATATAGTTAGCCCTTTTAGGTACTTGAATATTGCCTAGCCACTCGGGTCCATTTACGGTTATTGCTTCTGTAAACATAGTAGCTAAATAATCCCAACGCGTTACATAAGGCAAATATTGTATAATTGTTCGATTTTCCGCAATTTTTTCCATCCCTCTATGTAAATAACCCAGTATTGGTTCACAGTCAATAACATCTTCACCATCGAGAGTAACAATCAGTCGAAGAACACCATGCATTGACGGGTGGTGAGGACCCATATTGACTATCATGAGGTCTTTTCTTGTAGTTGGTGCAATCATAAGTTTTTCTCGAGTCATTCTTCCACGCATTGTTTAAAATAAAAAGAAGTTCATCAAAATTTAAACGATTAAGCTCAAAGGTATCATGCTTCAAATTAATGAGTTTTTATCTCACGAATATTCAACTCGCGGATTAATTCTTTATAGTGTTCTCTATTTCTTTTTGACAAATAGGCCAGCAGCCGTTGACGTTTTCCTAAAATTTTTCTCAAACCTCTCTGAGATGAAGAGTCTTTTTTGTGCAATTCCAAATGTGAAGTCAGTTTCCTTATCTTAGTGGTGAAACTGAATACTTGAAATTCAACAGACCCCCTGTTTTCTTTTTGAGAAATAGCCGAAATGAATGAATTTTTTACCATAAAAAAAACCCCTCGCTTTTTACAGATATGGATTTTACTGATCAGTAATAATAATAAGGGCATTAATTTGAATGTGGTATATACAATATAGATAATTATAAATTCTTTATGAACTTCTAATTTTCTGAATTCAAATCAATTAATTTAATTTTAAATTGGATTTAGATAGGAGTAGAAAAGGATTGGTACATTTTTCCGTCGAATAAATCGTCATAATATCATTTCGAGATCTAATTGAAACATTACTGAAATGTGAGACAAGACATGTGATCCGTATATTTGTTTGTTTTCATATACCACACATACCCTACTATATATATAGGGTATAGCATATATACAAAAAATGTATTATCCACAAATTTTTAATCGTGGATACATCTGTATCCTTAACATACTGAAACGACTGCCATTATTCGTATTAAACCAATAACGATTCATACAAGCTAAATCTTCTAATCGATAATTAGGCCAAAGAAAAAGCTTTAATTTCATTAATTGATTTTTTTCTTTATCAAGATGCTTGTTGTCATGTGAAACCTGGGTGCTGTTTTTTAGGTTCTTTTCGTTCCAAAATACTGGATTTCTATCTATATTATTTCTATTCTTTGAATTGAAACAGATTAGAATTCTCAATTTTTTACGACGTTTAAACGATAAAATATTTTCAGGAACAAGCAAATCAAAACTATTTTGATCTCTATTTTCGGTTATTCTTTGCTGTGTTGAAATAGCTTCACCAAAATGAGTCTGAGGGTCATATCCTTGCTTTTGGTATTTTTGATTAGTTTGGTGTTTACTCTTATGAATCAACGAAATACCTATGGTTTGATACATAATAAACTGTCCGTCTTTTTTTCCAGACAGGCGGGCGGGTTCTATAATCAGTATTCCCCTTTTCATCAATTCTGTAAGAGTTAAATTCTTCTGAATTAGCATTATATCCAAACAAATTTCTCTCCTGCGAATCGAGGATATAGTAATTTTTCGTGGATTTACGAGTCTAAGCAGGAGACAATATACCTTGATATTATTGATCATTCTTTGATTTAAAGTATCGTCCCATCTCAATTGAAAAAGCAAATAACGTTTCAGGAATAAATCTAGTTCTGCTTTCGTCTTGTTTTTGTATTGTTTTTTCTTTTTCCCTTTTTTCATGTCTGACTTTACATAATTTTCTTCAATATCTTTTGGTTGTGAGAGAACGGATCCAAGACCTCCTCGACTTATGGGTTCTTTTTCGTTTTGATTTGGATACTTTTTTTTCGCTGCTATCAAAAAACTTCCCTTTTCCTTTTCATTGATCTTTTTATTTTTACTACAATTTTGATTTTCATTTCTATTCAAATTTAAAAGAAGTAATTTACTTGGTATAAACCAAGGTTTCATTTTATATGCACTATAAAGCAATACAAATTCTGGGAAGAACCAAGATTCCAGATTTGGTATGGGCTGCTTTAGGATTTTTTCATTCATTCCCATCCAATCAAAAAAACCTTTGTGAGAATTTGGTGGATTTTTTTTTGGAATTTTAAGATAAGAAAGGTCTTTTTTAGGAGAATTATTAGTAATAATTTGAACATTTTGATTACTATTGGTATTGATCACGGTACAGGCCTCAATATTAACTTTTTGTTTAAGATCAAAATTGATACTTTTCCAATCAAAATATTTTCTATCGGCCATTTTTTCCATATCCATATATATATTTTCCATATCCATATATAGAGTATCGACCCTTCCTAGATTATAATTTAGATAATTAGGGATGTTTCTCGATATATCCAAAAGGGTCCCTTTAGACGTGTAAGAAATCTCTTGATTCTTATTTCCTTGAAACGGAGATCTATAAAAAAAGCATTCCGTTTTATTTTCATAATCAATAAATTTATATGATAAAAGATCATACCTATAGTCTTTTTGAAAATTCTCTTTTTGATTAGATAATGAATATACTTCAAATTGTTTTTTGGAATCAATTAGGTGGTCTTTTTCATCCCATTTGCTTACAATTTCCTTTTTAGCTATATGACGCTTATGAAGCGTATTTCGCCACTTTTCTGGTATTAATCTAGACCATTTTATCTGAGATAAATTGTATTGATAATGCCCTCTTAACCAATTTTTCCATTGATTCATTTCATAACTCGGAAGTTTCTTATTCCCCAATTTCGAATGAACCACTCCCTGCGTTTCAAAAGAATCCTTTATTTCGGGTTTCGGAAAAAAAGGGATTCCTTGATAGTGAAGAACATATCTTAATTTATACGAATTACTAACTTGGATTTGTGATAATTTGTAAAATACATATGCTTGGGATATGTCGGATAAGTGATAAAAACTATGTGGGTTAGTTTTAATATTACTGATATTATCAAGTGACTTTGAAATAAACGGAATTGGGTTTTTATTTTTTTTATTAATTATTTCTTGTTTTCTTGAATTATTATAAATGAATTTATCACTCATTTTTTTTATTAATTCAAGAAAAAGTTTTTTATTTATTTTCGGAATATTAATGCTAGATAAAAAAATATCTGTGTATATTCTTTCAATAAAAAATTTCAAAAAAAGGGGGAATTTACAAATTATTCGAGCATTTCTTCTTTTTAATATTTGCCACTTTTCAAATCTGTTAGCATTATAGTTTGTTTTGTTAGCACTACTAAGATTATTTATTCTTGGAGTTACTTTTTTTTTCTCTTTTGAAATTTTTTCTATTTGATTTAGAATTGTACTTGTTCGATCCGCCAGATCCTTCATTTTTTTTTCTGTAAATGAAGAATTTCTCCAACTTGGAGATGCAATTTGAATCGGCGATTCGTGAATTATCTGATTGCTTATTAGGGAATCTTTTTCTTCTTTAAATTCTCTCGATTCATATATTTCGACTTCTTTGAATCGAAATAATAGAATTGGATTGACTTTTGAAATTTCTTTTATTTTTGTTTTTATCAAAAGAACACTTTTGATAACCCACTTTTTTGCTTCTTTTGAAAGTTTTCCAAGTAATTTTGTCTTTCCTTTGAAAACTAGTAGAACTCCAAAATACTTCTTTTTAAATTTTCCAATTTTATTTTTGAATTCCGCAAAAATGGGTTTAAAAAAGGAAAGTTGTTTTCGGGGCGGGCCAAAGGGAAGTTCGGTTTCCATTCCCCAAATTGTTAAAAAACAAAAATAATCTTTTGGTTTTTTCTTTAGATCTTTCTGAGAAGATCCTAGTTTCCGAGGTTTCAAACAGAAAGGAAATAAGATTTTTATCTGAATGCCATCTGTCAACCAATTTTTCGGAAATTCTGTTTCGGATAATGGAACCCCGTTATAAGTACATTTAACATGTACCTCTCTATCCCATTCATGGAAATCCGCAGACCATTCAGGAAGTTGAAATAGGAGTATACGTCCAATATTTTTCGCAATTATGAATGAAGGTAATCGAATATATTTTCTAAAAAAAGATTGAGTTAGTAACATGCAACCTCTTATTATTTGCGCAAGTGGAATGGTATCCCAGGCCTCTGCTATCTCTACTCGCGTGTCCTCTTTTCTTTTGTTCTTTTCTTTTTTTTCTTCTCTTTTTGTTTGTTTCTTTGTATACTCTAATATTTTAAATGCCTCCCCCCCCCGATTTCTAAAAATTAGTTTAATTAACCCGGAGATATCCAAAGAAGAAAGGTTTTTTTTTTGTATTCTGTCGAAAAAAAGAGGAGAGTGCACATTTGCTTGAAATAATTCTATTATTACTATTTTACGCCTTTGAGACCGCACAGAACCCTTGATTATACCTCGCCTAAAATCTGATTGTTGCGAATAGCGTATTAAAGACACTTCGCCCGTGTCTGTTTGATCGAACGTATTAGTATCGGTATTAGGATCAGTATCTTCCTTGTTAACAGTAAAAATCACTACATTTTTGCCTTTTCTTGAACGAATTTCATGATCTACAGGCACGTCTTCCTGATATTCTCCCGACTGTTGTTCTAACTCGGTTATTAATTGGTATGACCGTCGAAGGGCTTTTTTACTGATTTCTTTTATTCTAGTTGATTTTCTGATAATCTTTTGATCATTAACATCAGTTACAATTTGAGTTAATAAATATTTTAAATATTTTGTTACTATTCTGCCTTCTGAAAATAAAGAAAGAACCTTACAATTTACATCTGATTCTCTAAAAACTCTACTCATGAAAGTTAAAAAATCTACAATTTCTGTTGATAATGTTTTTTTATCAAATCTATTTATTTGTGGTTTAAATGCTTGGTAATCAGTATCCGAAAGAAGGATACCATGAATTCGATTCATCCCAAATTTATGTATGAAATTTTTTATCAGAGTTTGTTTTAAATTTGGGGATGAAAAGTTTTTGTAGATTGTTTTCCGATATGATTTGTTCAGGAAAGGATCATATCTTTTTGATAAGTATTCTTTTGTATAATCGTCATTACACAATCGAGTCCTTGTTTCAAGTATATTCAAAGAAATAAACTCGTTGTCTAGAGCTTCAATTCGATTTAGAAACTCGTTGTTAAAACTTTTAACATGTTGTTTGTTGGTATAAAGCCAAAGTTTATTAGGTGAAGATTTTTCAAATGTAGGTGGGGATATCCTTCTTTTTATCATTTCCAAAAAAATGGATAAACTGGG